AGAATTCTTGGTTCAGTTCTCCGCCTTAACGACAGAAAAAAGGATTGATCAAATTCTATTGAGTCTGACTCATAGTGATCATTTATCAAAGAATGACTCTGGTTATCAAATGATTGAACAACCGGGATCAATTTACTTACGATACTTAGTTGACATTCATAAAAAGTATCTAATGAATTATGAGTTCAATAGATCCTGTTTAGCAGAAAGACAGATATTCCTTGCTCATTATCAGACAATCACTTATTCACAAACCTCGTGTGGGGCTAATAGTTTTAATTTCCCATCTCACGGAAAACCCTTTTCGCTCCGCTTAGCCCTATCCCCTTCTAGGGGTATTTTAGTGATAGGTTCTATAGGAACTGGACGATCCTATTTGGTCAAATACCTAGCGACAAACTCCTATGTTCCTTTCATTACGGTATTTCCAAACAAGTTCCTGTATGATAAGTCTAAAGGTTATCCTATTGACGATATCGATTTTGATGATAGTGACGATATCGATTTTGATGATAGTGACAATATCGATATTGATGATAGTGACGATATTGATGATGACCTTGATATGGAGCTGCTAACTATGACGAATGTGCTAACTATTATGGATATGACGCCAAAAATAGACCGATTTGATATCACCCTTCAATTCGAATTAGCAAAAGCAATGTCTCCTTGCATAATATGGATTCCAAACATTCATGATCTGTATGTGAATGAGTCGAATTACTTATCCCTCGGTCTATTAGAGAACTATCTCTCCAGGGATTGTGAAAGATGTTCCACTAGAAATATTCTTGTTATTGCTTCGACTCATATTCCCCAAAAAGTGGATCCCGCTCTAATAGCTCCGAATAAATTAAATACATGTATTAAGATACGAAGGCTTCTTATTCCACAACAACGAAAGCACTTTTTCATTCTTTCCTATACTAGAGGATTTCACTTGGAAAAGAAAATGTTCCATACTAACGGATTCGGGTCCATAACCATGGGTTTCAATGCACGAGATCTTGTAGCACTTATCAATGAGGTCCTATCAATTAGTATTACACAGAAGAAATCAATTATAGAAACTAATACAATTAGATCAGCTCTTCATAGACAAACTTGGGATTTGCGATCCCAGGTAAGATCGGTTCAGGATCATGAGATCCTTTTCTATCAGATAGGAAGGACTGTTGCACAAAATGTACTTCTAAGTAATTGCCCCATAGATCCTATATCTATCTATATGAAGAAGAAATCATGTAAGGAAGGGGATTCTTATTTGTACAAATGGTACTTCGAACTTGGAACGAGCATGAAGAAATTAACGATACTTCTTTATCTTTTGAGTTGTTCTGCCGGATCGGTCGCTCAAGATCTTTGGTCTTCATCCGGACCCAATGAAAAAAATTGGATCACTTCTTATGGCTTCGTTGAGAATGATTCTGATCTAGTTCATGGCCTATTAGAAGTAGAAGGCGCTTTGGCGGGATCCTCACGGACAGAAAAAGATTGCAGCCAGTTTGATAATAATCGAGTGACACTACTTCTTCGGTCCGAACCAAGGAATCAGTTAGATATGATGCAAAATGGATCTTGTTCTATCGTTGATCAGAGATTTCTATATGAAAAATACGAATCGGAGTTTGAAGAAGGGGAAGGAGCCTTCGACTCACAACAGATGGAGGAGGATTTATTCAATCACATAGTTTGGGCTCCTCGAATATGGCGCCCTTATGGCAATATATTTGATTGTATCGAAAGGCCCACTGAATTGGGATTTCCTTATTGGGCCGGGTCATTTCGGGGCAAGCGGATCATTTATCATAAAGAGGATGAGCTTCAAGAGAATGATTCAGAGTTCTTGCAGAGTGGAACCATGCAGTACCAGACACGAGATAGATTTTCCAAAGAACAAGGCTTTTTTCGAATAAGCCAATTCATTTGGGATCCTGCGGATCCATTCTTTTTCCTATTCAAAGATCAGTCCTTTGTCTCTGTGTTTTCCCGTCGAGAATTCTTTGCAGATGAAGAGATGTTAAAGGGGCTTATTACTTCCCAAACAAATCCTCCTACATCTATGTATAAACGCTGGTTCATCAAGAATACGCAAGAAAAGCACTTCGAATTGTTGATTCATCGCCACAGATGGCTTAGAACCAATAGTTCATTATCTAATGGATCTTTCCATTCTAATACTCTATCTGAGAGTTATCAGTATTTATCAAATCTGTTCCTATCTAACGGAACGTTATTGGATCAAATGACAAAGACATTGTTGAGAAAGAGATGGCTTTTCCCAGATGAAATGAAACATTTGATTCATGTAACAGGAGAAAGATTTCCCATTCCTTAGCCATAAAATAAAGATATGTGGCCATGAAAAAGGGATTAAGTGGAACAGAATTGGCCAGGTGGTAGAGTCGTGGAAATACTTGTTTATTCCATATTTTGGATCTTAGCTCCATGGAACAATATGTTACTGCAGAAAGATGGAAGAATTGAAATCTTAGAT